TTTCTAGCATTTGACTACGTACCACTAAAGGATTTAATCGCAAACTTGAAAGATAACCCAGAAACTCTAAATTATCTTTAGATAATTGCTTTATATTTACCTTTTGCGATTGAAACCATACGGAAAAACAACATTGCCATAAATTCACAAAAAAATATTTCCATTTATTCATCAAAAGCGGCGTATCCTTTGTTGCCAGAATGCATTTTCCGTGATATCTAACATAATGTATGAAAGGATCCTTGAGCAACCCTAGGATCGACGGAAAAGTATTAACAAAGACTTTTAAAAAATGTTGTATTTTTCCATAGAATAAAATTCGCTCAAAAAGGACTTCATAAGATGTCGATCTTAAATGAGAAGACCGCTTGCGTAGAAAAAAAAAGATGGATTCGTATTCACATACATGAGAATTATATAAGAACAAGAAAAATCTCGGATTCAAAATTGATTTTTTTTTAATATCAAAATTCTTCCAATTGCAATACTCGTATAGACAGAACCGAAAAAAATGCAAAGAAGAAGCATCTTTTACCCGGTAACGTAGGGTTTGAACCAAGATTTCTAGATGAATGGGGTAAGGTATTAGTACATCTACCACATAATTAAAATGTGATAATTTGTCTTCTAAAAAGGGAAATATGGAATGAATTGATTGTAAATTATAAGATTTTTGGAATTGTTTTCCTTCGAAAGAGGATCCTAATCTTAGGGAAAATGGAATTTCTACAATCACTGCAAATAAAACGGATATCATTTGATAATCGACAAGATTGGTATGCCCCAAAAAGGGATTTTGGTTCAAATCTTTAGTAGGAATAATCAAACGATTCTGTTCATACATTCGCAAAATTAAGCGTTTCACAATTAGTGAACTATATTTTTTGCCATAATCTGAATTTTCCAAGAAAATAGAGCGATTTCTATTTAATCTATTTAAACCGTGATCATAAGCAAGTACATAAATATACTCCCGAAAAAAAAGTGGATATAGAAAACTCTGTTGCCGAGCCCCATCGAACTCTAAATATCCTTGAAATTTCGCCATTTGGATTTAAAAATTCGATTTTTTTTTAAGTCAAGTCTTTATTTTCTTGAGTTCTGAAATGATACATAGTGCGATACAGTCAAAATAAGGTATTAGATTACGAAAGCAATAGATACCTCATAAACAGGTAGACTGTTAACCGGATTCTCTATCTTTAATAGGTTTCTGTTCGTTATATTATAGAATAACAAAACAGGATGATTAGAAATCCTTTATTTTTTTTGAACCTAATCGCTCTTTTGATTTTGGAAATATATATATTTTTTTTTATCAATATACTGCTTCTTTTACACATCCATCTCCAACCTAACCCAAACGGACCAGGGAAAAAAATAATTAGGACTCATGAAAAAATTGATAATAACACGCAAGAAAAAAATTCCTTCCCATACCCGTATTAGGCACTAATCTATTTTTAACATTTAATTAGATCGGGTAATTTTTCAAATTACGAATGGAAGCTCGTTTCTTTTTTTTTTTTTCCTAGAATCAGGAAAACTGGTTTTTTTATCCATCCATTTATATTTATTCACTCGACCCAAATTGGAATTCTTTTTTTTTGTTGACACCGAAAACAAGGTTGTACGGATCAGGAAAGCAAAAAAAATGTTATTTGAATTCTCCCTTGATACGACATGCTATTTTTTCCATTCATTCCTTTCAGGATCAGTCGTGGTCTTACAAACTCTACCGCAGATCTGGACGAATCCTTTTCTTCATACAAATGTGTAAAAGATGCTAGTCGCACTTAAAAGCCGAGTACTCTACCGTTGAGTTAGCAACCCCCCCCAAAAAACAAAAACAAAAAGAAAGTACTGCAAATATGTAGATACAACCAGAATAAAAAAATCCAGCCATGTGTGCGTCAGGGATAAATAGATCTATTTCTCTATGGGAGAATTATATTTGGTCCATACACTGTTGTCAATATGATTGTGAATTTTTAATATAGCGAAAAGAATAGAAAAAATAAATAAAAAAGCTTAACACCTTGGTTTGTTAGTTCATACAATGACTGAAAACTAAGCCCGGTAGGGTAATCTCCAATCTTTTTATACTTTTTTAGACCCATTTTTGTGGCCTTTTATTTTATTTTATATGAATAAATTATTCATATAAATAATAGATCTATATCTATTATTTTATATATAGTAGTATTTATATATATATAGTAGTATTTTTTTTTTTTTATTTTTATATATAATATTATTTTCTATACAGTAAAAGTTTTTATTTATACAAAAATTAGAATTTCTATAGATACAAAATTATTTTCAGAAATTTGTTTATGATTATAAAACATAGTAATTGTTAACAGGGTATTTTTGAGTATTCGTACCGTAAGAAGAATACTAATAATAAATAGAAATTCTAATAAAAAAAATATGATGGAAGTGAAAGAGGAGGGAAGAGTAGAGAAAATTTGATCCCAAGCTATATATGAGTCTTTCACATCCTCTTTTTTATATTTCCTTAATTCAATTTCGTTTTATTAAAAAAGGGCAGCAACAAGCCCCTTATTTTTTTTTATGATTTCTTTTCTTTCTATTCTATCAAAGAATCATACAAACGCTTGATTCACGTATATATAGACTTTTTATTCAAAGAATTTTATAATTTTCAGAAAATTTCCTTTTCCATTGTAAAATTGTTTGAAAGGTCTTTTTTTTTTCAATATAAAAATCAAAAGACTTACGAAGTTGGAACAACTTATTGATTCATACTAACCCTAGATCCTTACTCCTGCGAAAGGAATAAAAACTTTCTATTCTCCTCGAGCTACACCCTGTACTCTTTTTTATATTCAAAAAAAGTGTAGAACTCTAGTAAAATAGAACACAAAATGTCGAGCCAAGAACACCTATATTCCTATATAAAAATAAAAAGTGGCGGATCAAAAAATCCACAGCAGATCATATCCTTCAATTCAAGTTGCACGTTGCTTTCTACCACATCGTTTTAAACGAAGTTTTACCATAACATTCCTCTAGTTTGTGTAATTGATTCAATTTTGGAATCATGAATAGTCATAGTTTAGTTAGTATATCATAATCTATACTTTTTCTTTCTCTATGAACGGAATAGTGAATTAGTGAGTTTAGGAGTAAGCCAGAATTCAAATTAATCCCGTATTAGATTGTATATCTGTCAAATCTAAATTTAAATAAAAATCCATATTTATATATATTTTTTTCATTAAAACTCTTAGAATCTATGGTTCTACCTTACTTACCCGCATCACACACAAATAAAAAAATCAAATAGATTTTTTTGAATTCGGTTGAAATGCTGAAAAAGAAATTGATTCATAATTTTCATTTCAATATTTTATTCTTAAAATATATTGGATTTTTAAACAGTAAACAGAAAGAGAGGGGTAGTGTACAAAGTAAATAGAAGATTGGTTCTGTAATGACTATACTCTGGGACGGAAGGATTCGAACCTCCGAATAGCGGGACCAAAACCCGTTGCCTTACCGCTTGGCTACGCCCCATTTCAATTTTTATTCAAGACTACTAAAAGAGTAATATTGCTATTGGTTGTTCGTCAATTCAATTTCAGCCCAAATGAAATATAGATTACATTGGTGCTAGAGTTTTGACACGTGTAGATAGCACATAAAACTTACTTTATTGATCATTACATAGAATTCAATTAAGATATTGTATGAAAATATTATTTCTTTCATTCTCTTATGAGAATGAAAGGATTTTTGATTGAGTAAGTTCAACAAAGTCTTTTTAGACTATCTTTCTTTATTTTTTCCTTATATATAAAATATATTAATAACTCAATCAAAATTAAATTATCCACAAGAACACCAATTTTCGTTATGCTTAATATATTTAATTTGATCTGTATTTGTTTTAATTCGGCCCTTTTTTCAAGCACTTTTTTAGTCGCCAAATTGCCGGAGGCCTACGCCTTTTTGAATCCAATCGTAGATGTTATGCCCGTAATACCTCTTTTCTTTCTTCTCTTAGCCTTTGTTTGGCAAGCAGCTGTAAGTTTTCGATGAAATTCTTAATACTGTCTTAGAAAAATTCACGCTTTTTCTTCTTACAACAATTCAAAAGATCAAAAAAATCTTGACGTATGAACGAACTCTCAGTTCAAACATTGAATTTTTTTGTAGCCATACTAAATCGGGATCATTCTATTTCCTCAATTTTATCCTCTTTTCCCTAAATGAAAGAGTCTAATTAGATTCGAGTTCACAAAAAAAAATATCTAGATGTTGGTACGCAAATCTGTTGAAATATAAAAGACTCGACTATTATCTTATTACAAATGACTTTATGAAACCTTTTTTTTCTTTTTTTTTTTAGAAAAAAAAGAAATCACTTGATTTATTGGTATCAAAATTCGATATTTGGTATAAAAATAGAGAATCTATTCTCTTTTTTTTTTGAAAAAAAAAAGTAAGATCTTGGAGATTGTGTAATGCTTACTCTCAAACTTTTTGTATACACTGTAGTTATATTCTTTGTTTCTCTCTTCATATTTGGATTCCTATCTAATGATCCAGGACGTAATCCGGGACGTGAAGAATAAAAAAGGGTTTTTTATTGCCTTATTATTTTTTATTGCCTTATTAATAGGATTTAATAGGATTTTCTCTATTACACATCATCAAAAGGAGAAAGGGAAAGAGAGGGATTCGAACCCTCGGTACGATTAACTCGTACAATGGATTAGCAATCCAACGCTTTAGTCCACTCAGCCATCTCTCCTAATTGAAAAGGGATACTTATTAGGTTCCGTTAGACAAAAAAAGGCTTGAAAAAAACCTTCTCCACTTTATTCTTAAAAAACTTTTTTTTTTTGTATAGATTATTCTTTATTTTATATTATATATATTTTTTTTTTTTCTCTATTTTATTATATATAATTTCTTTTTTATTATATAAATATATTTCTCATCTATTTATATATAAGTAATATATATAT